GGTAAAGTAAACTTGTTTTTATTTTCCTCGAAATTAATGTCTGCTTCCTCTGCATGGAGAAAAGGAACAAATAGATCAATTAAATTACGAGAAGCTTCATAAAGTGCTTCTTTAGGAGTTAAACTTCCATTTGTCCATATTTCTAGAAAAAGTATTTCTTGTTTTTCATTCCCATTACCATAAGAATGAATACTATGATTTGCATTTCGAACAGGCATGAATACAGCATCTATAGGATAACTTCCATCTTGAGAATTAGTTATGGGTTTCATACGATATCCGCGATCTCTCTTGATTTGTAATTCAATGCACAAATCAATCGGTTCTGTCAGGTTAGCTATATACTGTGTCGTATCAACTATTTCCACGTAAGGTGGTGAGATGATATCTTGAGCAGTTACGTACCTAGGACCTCTAACACAAATGGATGCGTCTCTAATTTCATAGAGATTACTTCTCAATACAATTTCTTTCAAATTTAATAAAATTTCATGTACTGATTCTTCAATACCTACTACTGTAGAATATTCATGTGGTACCTTCTCAGATTTTGCACGTGTGATACATGTTCCTTCTATTTCTCCAAGTAAAGCCCTCCGCATGGATATACCTATAGTATCCGCTTGTCCTTTCATAAGCGGGGACAGAATGAAACGTCCATAATAAAGACGCTTACTGTCTACTCGTGATTCAACACACTTCCACTGTAGTGTTCGAGTGGATTCTGCTATTTCCTCTCGAACCATACTAATATTCTAATTTGATCAGATCATTGAATCATTTATTTCTCTTGATAGTTGTTTAATTCTTATTTCTACACACGTCTTTTTTGGGGAGGTCGACATCCATTATGTGGCATAGGTGTTACATCACGTACGAAACTTAATAGTATACCACTTCTACGAATGGCTCGTAATGCTGCATCTCTTCCGAAACCAGCACCCTTTATCATAACTTCTGCTCGTTGCATATCCTGATCAATTATTGTACGAATAGCGTTTACTGCTGCAGCTTGAGCAGCATAGGGTGTTCCTCTTCTTGTGCCTTTGAATCCAGAAGTACCCGCGGAGGCCCAAGAAACCACCTGACCACGTACATCTGAAACAGTTACAATGGTATTATTGAAACTCGCTTGAACATGAATAACTCCTTTTGGTATTCTACGTGCAGTCTTGCGTGAACCAATACGTCCATTCCTACGGGAACCAATTCTTGGTATAGATTTTGTCATATTTTATTATCTCATAATAATGAGTCAGAAATATATGTAAATATACGGAGATATCCATTTCATGTTAAAACGGATCCCTTATACAATACAGGGATTAGAAAGAAAGTTCTTTTTTTTTTTTTAAGGATTACCCTTGTCTCTGTTTATGTCTCGGATTGGAACAAATCACCATAATTCGTCCACGCCTACGAATCAGTCGACATTTCTCACAAATTTTACGAACGGAAGCCCTTATTTTCATATTTATCATTCCTTTACCCCTGAATCTATTCCTTGGAAGAAAATGAGTCTCTTGAATTTTTGAACTTCGAATTGTATACCGTACCCTACCCACGAAAGGAATGTTTTAAAAAATCACTTAATCGTTTGAATCCTTGTTACGAAGTCTATAAATTATACGTCCCTTGGTTGAATCATAACGACTTACTTCGATTTTGACTCTATCTCCAGGTAGTATCCGTATAAAACTGCGTCGTATCCTTCCTGAAACATAACCTAGAATTAAATCTTCATTATCTAAACGTACCCGGAACATACCATTGGGAAGTGATTCAATAATTACACCTTCATGAATCAATTTTTGTTCTTTCATTCCAGGTAACCCCTTTAAAGTATCAACTAATGGAGAAGAGTTATATAACTTACTTTTCCCCTATTTCACAAATGGGAATTTAGAGCTCAAATTAGGATACCGGAGGAGGATCACCATATATAACACAAAATTTCTCCTCCAATTTTTTTTAGTCGAGCTTCTCGATCTGTCATTATACCTTGAGAAGTAGAAAGAATTACAATCCCTATTCCACCTAAAATCTTAGGAATTCGTTGATAGTTGGAATAGATTCGTAGACCGGGTCGGCTGATACGTTTTAAAATAGTTCTATATACTCCTTTACTAGTCCTTCTATGTCGTAGGGTTGAAACCAAGAAAAATCTCTGATTTTCCTGATGTTTTCGAACGTTTTCAATAAAACCTTCTCGTAGAAGTATTTTAACAATGTTTTCGGTGATATTAGTGGATGCTATTCGAACCGTTCCTTTTTTATCCATGTCAGCATTTCTTATAGAAGTTATTATATTGGCAATAGTATCCCTACCCATGACGAACTAGAATTATTGGTGTCTCCTAATTTTGATATAATCAACATGTTTTTTCTTTGTTTTATTTTTTTTTATTTAAAGTATATGCGTGAGACCTAATCCACTAATAATTAATTGTTCTATTTTTGATACCCGAAACTATTATAGGTTTATCTACTAGTATTTATAATACCTCGGGAGCTAATGAAACTATTTTAGTAAAATTAAACTGTCTCAATTCCCGAGGAATCGCACCAAAAACTCGAGTTCCTTTTGGATTTCCTTCTTGATCAATGACAACTGCTGCATTGTCATCATATCGTATTATGATACCGTTGTTACGTTTGAGTTCTTTACATGTACGTACAATTACAGCTCTAATTACTTCTGATCTTTCTAGAGGCATATTGGGTACTGCTTCTTTGATTACAGCAACAATAACGTCACCAATATGAGCATATCGGGGATTCCCTGTCCCTATGATTCGAATACACATCAATTTTCGAGCCCCGCTGTTATCTGCTACATTCAAAAGGGTTTGGGGTTGAATCATATCATTTTTTTTTTATCTGTTATTTCAATGCAAAGAATGTCAATGCAAGGAATGAAGGAAAAAAAGAAATATTGTCTTTCCAGAAATAAAGAAATCTGTGGTTGTTTGTTTTTTCATCCTCAATATAATGAAATAACCCTTTTATTTTTGTTTAGTTCTATACCCCTATCCTGTAATAACAAATTGAGTTGGTATAGGCATTTTGGACGCAGCTATTGAAATAGCGGTCCTAGCTACAGTTTCGGATACTCCGCTCATTTCATAAAGTATTCGACCCGGTTTAACAACGGATACCCAATATTCGGGAGATCCCTTTCCTGAACCCATACGTGTTTCCGTGGGTCTTACCGTAACAGGTTTGTCGGGAAATATACGTACCCATATTTTTCCACCACGACGCGCATATCGTGTCATTGCTCTTCGCCCTGCTTCTATTTGTCTAGCTGTGATCCAAGCGGGTTCAAGTGCCTGAAGAGCATATCTACCAAAACTAATCTGATTGCCCCGACAAGATATTCCCCTCATTCTTCCTCTATGTTGTTTACGAAATCTGGTTCTTTTGGGGTTATAGTTGATGGTCATTTCTTGATTCCATCTCTACTGCAGAACCGGACATGAGAGTTTCTTCTCATCCAGCTCCTCGCGAATGAAATGATTCAATAATATTACATATTTCTAATAAATAATGCACTAAACCACTAAACTAAGTAATGTCTTTGATATTTAATTTATTGAACTGTATATATAATCAAGATACAAAGCTAGACATATATATTTATCTGTAAATATGGATAATGCTTTTTTTTTTTTTATTTATATTATACCAAATCATTCTTTCTTTTTTTTATCCCTATTGAATTACGCCAAATAAAAAAGAAAATATGGTAATCCAATAAACAAGGGTTTCGCGAGCGAATATTGACTCTTTTCTGCTTCATTCGTAGTTTCAATCCATGACTTCTCAAAATAAATCAATTTGTTTTTGGTTCGTTCCGCCATCCCGCTCAATGAATCATTAGCATTCGTTTTCAATAGAATCTATGCAGTCACAAGTTTCACCGTTCCTATAGCTTCTCCATTAATGCCTAGGTCTGAATTCTGCAACGGAGCTCTCAACAAAATTTGGTCCCCGGTCAATCTTCTCAGTTTCTATTAACTCCAGGCTCTTTATTATTTTATACTTAATTTTTTTATACTATATTCTTATTTTTATTTTATATTCAGTATTGATGCTTTATCACATTGCCCTTATATGACATGATTCATAGACCATACATACTTGGAATCATATATCATTAGTATTTTTGTTCTCTCTTTCTATCATCTTTCCATTTATCCACATCCCCTTACTTTTGCCTCACAACCCATAATAAGATTTTTTCTTATGGGAAAAATTGCAGTTGCTACAACTATATGATTGATTCAGTCATATAGTGACTCTTTCTTGGGATCTCGATAATACGAAGCAATAAGTTGCTTATTTCTTATTTATATGGTTATTAAGTTCATAGTAGAGTTCAGTCTATATTTTTTCGGAATTCCAACTCTAAACTGACTTTTAAGTTAAAGAAAAAATTAACGAGTCACACACTAAGCATAGCAATTCTAACAAAAAATGGTTAATCGAATTTTTATTCAACCCTATAGAATTAGAATTGCTCTTTTTTTTTTTAATAGAAAAAGAATGAAATGTCATTTTTTGTTCTATCACTATACATTAGCCAGAATAGTAAAACAAATAAAAGTCCATTATTCCTAGTCTACAAATATCCAAATTTTTATGCCTAATACTCCATAGATAGTTCGAATTGTATAGGAACAATGATCAATTTTAGCGCGAATTGTTTGTAGGGGAACTCTCCCTTCTCTGATCCATTCAACACGTGCAATTTCTTTTCCGTCGATACGCCCTGCAATTTGCACTTGAATTCCTTTTGTATCCGTTTGTTCAGTTAATTCAATAGCCTTTTTCATTGCCTTTCGAAACGAAACTCTATTTTTTAATTGTAAAGCTATATATTCTGCAAGAATATTTGCTTGTTCATAAGGTTTTTCAACTCTTGTGATAGCAATCTTGAGTCTGCGATTCGAAAAATGAAACTCTTTTTGCACATTTATCTGTAATTCTTCAATTCC